TTAACAAAAAATGAATCATAAAATTCGTCTATATAACCTCGATGATAAGACCAATTATAGAAAAAAGGAGAAACAGATTTTGGAAAAAAATATATAAATTGTAATTTTTTAGATTCGAAAATAAAAAGAATATTAGGCCCATACGAAAAAAGGGAAATTAATATCCCGAAAAAAGCTATACAAATAGATGGCGTTGCATCTAATAAAAATTTTATAAACGTTTCAGAATGAGTACTATTGGAAGAATTAATTGCTAAATGAAGCCAATGCGATAAAAAATCCAAATCCATTTGTTTTTGAGACAGAGAAATTCCAATAACTCCTATAAATGAAGTAGGTATTGTCAATAGGATTAGAGGAAATAACATAATATTATTTGATTCTTTTGGATATAAAATAGGTTTTTTCGATGCTTTTTCTAAAGAAAAATAATCTATTTCGTTTCTTTTTTCACTAAATCTAATATTTTTACCCCATATTGAAATAGAAGGAGTACTTTCATATTCCTTTTTGAAATTACCACGAAAATGACCTTCAAAGGTTAGAAAATATATACGAAACATATAAAAAGCAGTTAATGCAGCCGTAGAAAAAGCTAAAAAGCCCAAGAGGGGAGAATGAAACCAACTATCTACGAGAATTTCGTCTTTTGACCAAAAACAAGCGAAGGGTGGGATACCACACAGAGAAAGTGTCCCAGAAAGAAAAGTTATTGCAGTAATTGGCATATGTTTTCTTAAACCGCCCATAAAAATCATATTTTGACTTTTATTGGGATGATAACCTACAATTGGCTCAATAGAATGAATAACAGATCCAGACCCAAGAAATAATAAAGCTTTAGAATAAGCATGTGTGATAAGATGAAATAAACCAGCTTTGTAAGATCCTATACCTAGGGCTAACATCATATAACCTAGTTGTGACATCGTAGAATAAGCTAAACATTTTTTTAGATCTTTTTGAGCCATAGCAATACTAGCTCCTAACAAAGCTGTTATCGCACCTACCCAAGAAATTGTAAACATAACTACAGGTAACATTTCAGAAAGTGGAAACATTCGAGCAACAAGAAAAATACCTGCTGCAACCATAGTTGCAGCATGAATGAGAGCGGAAATAGGTGTAGGACCTTCCATTGCATCGGGTAACCATATATGAAGTGGAAATTGAGCTGATTTTGCGATTGGACCTAAAAAAAGTAAAATAGCACATAAATTGGCGAAAACTACACTAATCTGATTATTACTAAGTAATTCAAATAATCGTTCTGATAAATCTTGAAATTCAAAACTACCTGTTATCCAATAAAAACCTAAAATACCTAGTAATAAGCCAAAATCTCCTATACGATTTGTCACAAAAGCTTTTTGACAAGCATTAGCCGCACTAGGTCTGGTAAACCAAAAACCAATCAATAAATAAGAACACATTCCAACCAATTCCCAAAAAATATATATTTGTATCATATTTGGACTAAGAACTAATCCTAACATTGAAGCAGTAAAAAGACTTAGATAACAAAAAAACCTTACATATCCTTGATCATGAAACATATAACTATCGCTATAAATCATAACCATAACTCCTACGGTAGTTACTAGAATCAACATAATAGAAGTCAATGGATCGATCAAATAACCTATTTTTAGAATAATATCTTTACTAATAACCCACGACCATAAATAGCGATGAATTGGACTACCCGTTATTTGCTCCCAAAAAGAATGAAAAGAAATAAACATAGCTATGATTAGAAATGATACACTAATAAAAAAACATATACGACGAAAACTTTTTATATAACTTGGTAGAGAAAATGAGACCAATCCTAAAAAAATAGAAGCTAGAAACGGAAATGATGGAATTAGCCAAACACTATGAAATATAAGTTCCATGATGGATTTTGTTAAAAAAACTTACTATTCTATACAAAATATAATTTTAAATTTAACTAGAATTGAAAAAAAAAGTAATAAAGATATATATAATGTATAATTTTTTTTTAGTACTTTTTAAACGATAAAAAAATACCAAAAATTATTTAATTTAATATGAAGTAATATAATATAATATCTTTTATTTTAGAAATAAAACATATCGTTTTCTAATTCTTAATTTTGAATATATCAAAAATTAAAATTGATTTGAGTAAAAGTTCGTTCTATTTCAATTCAAAAAAATCACATAAATTTTATTTATTCACGATCAATTAATAGAATTACTAAAAATTAATAACATAATGAATACCTATGCAGTAATTGAAACCGGAGGTCAGCAACTCCGAGTAGAACCTGGAAGATTCTATAACATCCGTCATTTTTCTTCAATAACACCAAGTTTACTAGAAGAAAATACAAAAATATTGATTTATCGCGTATTAATGATTCGTCAAAAATCTCATATAAATATTGGACACCCATGGTTAAAGGGTGCCATAGTTAAGGGTAGAATTTTACATCCTTATTTCGAGAAAAAAATTACGATTTACAAAATGATTTCAAAAAAAAAAACACGGCGTAAATTAGGACATCGACAAAAATCAACCCGATTTATAGTTGATTCTATTTGTTTTAATGGAGAAGAAATATATGCATAATAAAGAAAAAGATTCTCATATAATATTTCTATCTAATTTAATAATTTTAACTCTTTTTCCTGGTCGAAAAACAAAAAAATAGAAATATATTTCAATAAATTTATAATAATAAAGTGAGGCATTATTGATCATGGCAGTCCCCAAGAAACATACTTCGAAATCTAAAACAAGAGTTCGTAAAAGTATCTGGAAAAAAAAGTCTACTAAAAAGGCACTAAAAGCTTTTTCTTTAGCTAGATCTATTTTAACAAATCGTTCTAAAAGTTTTTATTACGCACTGAATAATAAATTATTTGGTTCATCTGAATCCGTATCAACTGATGATAAATAATAATAAAAATATATGTAAAGTTCTTTTCGCAAATAAAACTTATTTGCTTTTTTTTTTTGAGAACGGAAAAATTTTTCGTACCAACGGTGATAAATCAAATATGAAAAAAATAAGTAGAATTAGCCACACTCTATAATAGCTAATTAAAAATGATTCAATTCTTTTTTATTCCTTCTTGTATATTATTTCTAATTACTAAAGGAAAATTTCGATTCCTAACACGATTTGAATTTGTATTGTCATTAGCATTACACTATGGTACTTTTGTGTTAATTTTACCTATATGTATTTTGCTATATAAAACTAAGCAACAACCTTGGAACATATTATTAGAAATAACAAATGAGCCTATTGTATTATATGTTTATGGTTTCACATTTATAACTGCTTTTTTTGCTACAGTTATAAATGCATTTTTTGGATTTATTATTGCTTGGGTTTTGGTGAGGTATGAATTCCCAGGTAAGAAAATAGTAGACGCTACCGTTGATCTCCCATTTGCTCTTCCAACTTCAGTAGGAGGTTTAACTTTAATGACTGTATTTAATGATAAAGGATGGGTAAAACCTATTTGTTCTTGGTTAGATATAAAAATAGTTTTTAATCCTTTGGGAGTTCTTATAGCTATGATTTTTGTATCTTTACCTTTTGTAGTACGTACTATACAACCTGTTTTACAAAATATGGAACAAGATACAGAAGAAGCTGCAAAGTGTTTAGGCGCATCATCCTGGACAATTTTCTGGCATATTTTATTTCCACCATTAACTCCTTCATTATTAACAGGAACAACTTTAGGTTTTTCAAGAGCTTTAGGAGAATACGGTTCAATAGTTCTAATAGCATCTAATATTCCAATGAAAGATTTAGTTATTTCTGTACTTCTTTTTCAAAAACTGGAACAATATGATTATCGGAGTGCTACTATTATTGCAAGTTTTGTCTTAATAATTTCTTTTGTTGCACTTTTTTCGATTAATATAATTCAATCATGGGAAAAAAGTTTTAATAAAGAATTATAAATGTATAAATTTCTGACTAAGAGTGATTCAATAAATATTTATTGAATCACACCTAGTTAATGTAGAACTTGTATAATTTCAATTGCTGTGGAATAACATCAAACTATATTATACCTACAATCTTACCGCTTTTTTTTATAAAATTTGATATAATTTATTAGTTAGAGCCGCTATGGTGAAATTGGTAGACACGTTGCTCTTAGGAAGCAGTGCTAACGCATCTCGGTTCGAATCCGAGTGGCGGTACATAAAAAAATTTTTATTGTATAAAATAATTTCTTTGTAGTCTTTTTAGTATAATAAAAACGATAGTTTTTTTTTAGTCAATTCTTTTTGTTACGCAATCCAAAAAAACTTTCGAATTTTTTATTATGACATTTACAATTTTGGAACAAATTTCTGCTCATATATCTTTTTATCTTCTTCTTTTCGTTACTCTAATATATTGGGGAAAATTCATATATATAAATAATAAAACATTGAAGGTTTTAGGAAAAATAGGTATGATAATTGCTTTTGTCTCTATAACAATATTCCTATTAACCCGCTGGATTATTTCAAAACATTTTCCTCTAAGCAATTTATATGAATCATCTATGTTTCTTTCGTGGGCGTTAACATTAATTCATTCAATTTTGGGAAGTAGAAGCAAAAATGATTGGATAAGCGTAATAACAGCGCCAAGTGCAATGTTAGCTCATGGATTTGCAACGTTGGGTCTTCCCAAAGAAATGCAAGAATCTCTTTATTTGGTTCCCGCTCTACAATCCCATTGGTTAATAATGCATGTAACCACGATGATATTGAGTTATGCTACACTTTTATGTGGATCTTTATTAGCAATAGCTTTATCAGTTATTGTAGCGACAAAACAAAAAAATTTTCCATTGATTTTTGGTTTTTCAATTTCGAAAGCTTATCAAAAAATAATAGAAAGTCATATTTATTCGTATGAATCACAAAAGACTTTATTACGTTTTATAAATTTTCGCAAATGGCAATTAATTGAAGAATTAGATAACTGGAGTTATAGAATTATTAGTTTAGGATTTCCTCTCCCAACCATAGGCATTCTCTCCGGAGCGGTATGGGCTAATGAAGCTTGGGGTTCTTATTGGAATCGGGATCCAAAAGAAACGTGGGCCTTAATTACTTGGTTAATTTTTGCAATTTATTTGCATAGTCGAATGATTAAAATTTGGCATAGAAAACAATCAGCCATTATAGGTTCTTTAGGTTTTTTCATAATTTGGATTTGTTATTTAGGAGTTAATTTATTGGGAAAAGGTTTACATAGTTATGGATGGTTACTTTAAAATCATAAATTTTGTTTGAAATTTATCATATTTTTTTTAATTTCGAGCAGTGAATTTTTTATATTTATATATCTCTTTCTTTTTTATTTCATATACATATATTAAGATAAAGGTTCATTACTCGGAATTAAAAAAAACATATTGATTAACTTACTAGTATTAAAAATTTCATGCATTTTTTTAGAATATATTGAAGCAGTAAATTAGAAGTTTAAAAGCGAAGATGCAATGAAATTAAAAATTTTGAAAAAAATGTTGAGATAAAAGATAATCTGTTTTATTACACCAAATAGATAATACGAAATTGGGATAAATACTAATACCTACAATGGGTAAAAATAAACAAATCGAAATAAAAATTTCTCTCGGTCCAGCATCCGTAAAGTTTGAAGTTTTTGGGAATTTATATCCATAAAACATTTGACGCAGCATAGATAACAAATAAATAGGAGTTATAATTATTCCAATTGCTTGAACTGTAACAATAATCATTTTGAAAATGATAGAATAATGAGTATTCTGGACTATTCCAATAAAAATCATGAGTTCAGCCGTAAAACCACTCATACCTGGTAGTGCCATAGATGCCATTAGGAAACTAGTGAAGGAAGCAAAAATTTTTGGCATCGAAAAAGCAATCCCACCCATTTGATGAAGAAAAAGAGTCCTTATTCTATCATAACTTATTCCTGATAGAAAAAACAGTGAAGTACCTATTAAACCATGTGAAATCATTTGTAAGATAGCGCCGTTAAGACCTATATTTGTTAAAGATCCAATTCCAATAAGTACAAAACCCATATGAGATACTGAAGAGTACGCAATTCTTCTTTTTAAATTACGTTGGCTCATAGAAGCTAGAGCTGCATAAACAATTTGAATTGATCCTACACTAACTAAATATGGAGCAAATAAAAAATGAGCATGGGGTAATAACTCCATATTAATTCTAATTAACCCATATCCCCCCATTTTTAGAAGAATTCCAGCTAGAAGCATACATGTACTATAATGTGCTTCACCGTGAGTGTCTGGCAACCAAGTATGAAACGGAAGAATTGGTAATTTAACAGCATATGCTATTAAAAAACTTAAATATATTATTACTTCCAATTCTAAAGGATAAGTTTTATTAATTAAAATTTGAAAATCGAAACTCGATATATCAGATTCATTAAAAGCCATACATAGAGCTCCAATCAAAATGAAAATGGAACTGCCAGCAGTGTACAAAATAAATTTTGTAGCAGCATAAAGGCGTCGTTTTCCTCCCCAAATAATGAGTAACAAATAAATAGGGAGTGATTCTAATTCCCACATAAAAGAAAAAAGTAAAATATCTTGAGAAGCAAATAATCCTATTTGCCCACTATACATTGCTAGCATCAAAAAATAGAATAATTTTGGATTTCGTGTAACGGGCCAAGCAGCCAAGGTAGCTAAAGTAGTTACAAATCCCGTTAACAAAATGAGTCCAATAGAAAATCCATCAATACCTAATCGCCAATGAAAATCCATGAAATTGATCCAATTAAAATCTTCTCTCAATTGAATAGAGCTATTATTAAATTGGTATTGATAGCAAAAAATATAAGTTATTAGAAGAAATTCTAAAAGACAAATACCTAGAGTATACCATCGGATAATTTTATTTCCTCCGGAAAGAAAAAAAGGAATAACTAAGCCTGCAGATATAGGAAAAAGAACTATTAAGGTTAGCCAGGGAAAATAATTCATAATAGAGAAAAACTTTTATTATAATAAGAACCTATTATAAATAGGTTCTTACTACAAGTGAAAATTTATATTTAATAGCATAATAAAAGCTAATAACCGAGACCCATACTACGAGTAGTTTCGGATCCTAAATAAACACGTACACTCAAGAAATCTGTTGGACAAGCAGATTCGCATCTTTTACAACCAACACAATCTTCTGTTCTGGGAGCAGACGCTATTTGCTTAGCTTTACATCCTTTCCAATCTATCATTTCCAACACATCTGTTGGACAAGCCCTTACACATTGGGTACAACCGATGCATGAATCGTAAATTTTGACTGAATGTGCCATTGGATTTATTAACTCCTAATTGGATATAAAAAACCTTGAATTAAATAAAATGTTTTTTTCTGCTTCTTGAAACTCATATTAAGCAGAAAAGACAAATTTCTTATGTATTTTTATAAAATCGATTCGAATAAAAACTTTTCATAAATAATTAAGATACCAAAAAAAATTGTGACGAAATCATTACCATTTTAGCAAATTGAATTGATCAATACGAGTTGACTTTTTATTTCTATAAATAGCTAAAACAAGGGATAATCCAATAGTAGCTTCAGCTGCTGCAATTGATAGTACAAAAATAGAGAAAATTTCTCCCTTTATTTGCAAATTATCAATAAAGTTTGAAAAAGTTATTAAATTTATATTAACCGCATTAAAAATTAACTCCAGACACATAAGAGCTCTGACCATATTTCTACTTGTTATTAATCCGAATATACCGATACAGAATAGAAAAGCGCTTAAATTAAGAATATGTTCGAGCATTTAAATCCTTATAAAATTTCTTTATTTAAACCGAAAATGGCTGATATTTTATAATCATTGAATAATTAATATTACCATAAATTCTTATGATTCCGTAAAACTTTTGGCTGTTCCAAATCAATTGTTTTTTCTCCCCGAGCTAAGGTGATAGCACCTACCAAAGCAACTAAAAGAATTATTGACATAAGTTCAAATGGAATAAGAAACTCGGTTAGTAATTTTAATCCAATACGTCGAATATTATCTATTGAAACTATTTCTCCATTTTTATTTGATTCTGCAACCAAATAAATTTTAGACCATGATGTTTTTGAAATAATACTACTTAATACTAAAAACATACTAGTACAAATAACTGAAGTAATTCCATCACCTATCGTCCAAACTAAGCAAAAATTATTGGTTTTTTTTTTTATTATTAGCATCACTGCAAATACAATTAAAACGTTTACAGCTCCAACATAAATTAAAACTTGTGCGGCAGCAACAAAATCAGAATCCAATAGAAGATACAAAAGAGCTATACAAGCAAAAACAAATCCTAACAAAAAAGCAGAATAAACTATATCGGTAAGTAAAATAACACCAAAACTCCCTAGTATAAGACCCAATTCCAGAAAAGGGAAAACAATTTCAGAAAACGATTCGGGAAATCTCATAAGGTTTACAATAATAAAATCTAATTTTTTCTATTATAATTTTACATGTTAATTAGAAATAATAGTATTGAGAATATATTAGTAAAGACTAAAATTTAAGTTAAAGTAATATTCCTCAAATTGGAATGCCCTTCCATAACTCCTTTAGATAAAGATATCAAATTGGAAAGGGTTTCAATTGTAGGGTCTTCAATTACGGATATAGGTAAACGTCCTAATGCTGTTTGATCATAATTTAATTCATGACGATCATAAGTTGAAAGTTCATATTCCTCAGTCATCGATAAACAATTTGTTGGACAATATTCGACACAGTTGCCACAAAATATGCAGATTCCAAAATCAATACTATAACTTTTTAGTTGTTTTTTTTTTATAGTTTTTTTTAATTCCCAATTAACAACAGGTAAATTTATTGGACATACACGTACACATACTTCACAAGCAATGCATTTGTCAAATTCAAAATGAATACGACCTCGAAATCGTTCAGACGGTATTAATTTTTCATAAGGATATTGAATAGTTATCGGAAGACGATTCATGTGATCTATTGTAACAATAAAACCCTGACCAATATATCTCGCAGCTTGTATTGCTTGTTTACTATAATTTTTAAATCCATTTATCGGAGAAAACATGTAAAAAGATCCTTTTGATAAAACTTCTTGTTGTTCTTTATTAATAAACTCTAGAGTTTCAAATTATTCAAACACAATTAAAGAATTTATAATAAAAGAATTTGAAAAGATGCTGTTAATAATAAATTACCCAAAGCAATAGGTAAAAGAAATTTCCATCCAAGATTTAATAATTGATCTATCCTTATTCTAGGTAGGGTCCATCTCGTCATTATACAAATGAATAAAAATAAATAAGCTTTAGTTAATGTAACAATAACTCCTATTACTATATTTGTAACTTGACCTATTCCATCAAAAATGGGATTCCATCCCAAGTAATTGAAATTAAAAAAAAAAGGAATAGGAATATGCCAACCACCTAAATATAAAATTGTTACAAATAATGAAGAAACTAATAAATTCAAATAAGAAGCTAGATAAAATAGTGCAAATTTAATACCTGAATATTCTGTTTGATACCCTGCAATTAATTCTTCTTCTGCTTCAGGTAAGTCAAAAGGTAATCTCTCACATTCTGCTAGAGAAGTAATTGAAAAAACAATAAAACCAATCGGCTGACGCCATAAATTCCAACTCCAAAAACCATATTTATACTGTGCTTCAACTATATCAACTGTACTTAAACTATTCGATAATTATAGTCGATATTAACATTACTGCACATATCTCTATTTCAAAACCGTACATGAAACTTTCATTTCATACGGCTCCTCTATGGTTATATTAAAGAAACAAATATATTTATACTTTTTTCACCAACGAGATTCTGTTTGCTATTTAAAAGACAAGCTTTTGAATCTATCTCAATTTTTACAGTTTGTTGCTAGCGCTAACTCGAATTTCTAAAAAAAAATGTTGGATTAGTTCACACCAATAAAGTACATAAATCCATTTTTTTTGAAACGAGAACGGCAAAAAAATTACTTCGTTCCGAATAATCATTTTTGTAATAGATAAAGCTAAACTTTCAATTTGAATTTTGCGGAAGTACGGTTCAAACATCTCTACCAATGTCGATTCCTTTTCCTTCTTTAATATATATTTTTTTCGTATTTCGGTTTTTTGTAATAATTCTCTCCTATTAGTGCTTAATCAAATGTATTGATTTTTTTCATTTTTCCGCTATCAGGTGTGGCTGGCTAAAGAATCACCCGGAATTACACAGTTTTATTAATTTTACGAAGCTTTCACCCTTGTACAAAGAGGATGGGATTAAATTTTTGTACTGCAAAATAAAATGCTGTTCAATTTCACCCATATGATTATCCAGTTTTGCTCAGACACTGAAAGAAATTCCAATCAATTTTTTGGAAAGTTAGGTATACTGACGAATCGCACGTAGAGCTACTGATAAAACACTCAAAGCTAAAGGAATTTCATAACTGATAGATTGAGCAGCTGCCCGTAAACCACCTAAAAAAGAGTATTTATTATTTGATCCATATCCAGCCATAAGAAGTCCAAGAGGAATCACACTGGATACGGCGATCCAGAAAAAAACACCTATACCAAAATTGGCTAAAATAATATTGTATTCAAAAGGAATAACTAAATAACTCAAAAAAACTGGTATAATAACTAAAATGGGTCCAATATTAAATAATCTAGTATCTCCTTGTGATGGAATGATATTTTCTTTTAGAAAAAGTTTTATACCATCTGCTAGAGCTTGAATAATTCCTAAAGGACCAGCATATTCAGGTCCAATACGTTGTTGTATAGCTGCAGATATTTTTCTTTCAAGCCATACAATAACTAAAACTCCTATAGTTATTCCTATCAAAAAGGTGAAAATAGTGATTAAAATTTGCAAAAGGTCAAAAAATTGTTTTTCTAAATTTATATTCGAAATCATTCTAACGATCAACCTCTCCCATTATAATGTCTATACTACCTAAAATTGTCATAATATCTGCTAATTTCATTCCTCTTACTAATTGAGGAAGAATTTGTAAATTTATAAAACCGGGCGGTCTTATTTTGAATCTCCAAGGAAAAACGCTATCATCTCCCATTAAAAAAATACCTAATTCTCCTTTAGGAGCTTCTATTCTCACATAATGTTCTTGTTTAGGTAATTTAAGAGTTGGAGAAGGTTTTTTACTAATGAATTGATATTCAAAAGAATTCCATTCCGAATTTTTTTCTCTATTTAGTCTTCGAGCTTCCAAATTTTCGTAAGGTCCTCCAGGAATAGCTTTTAAGGCTTGTTGAATTATTCTCGTAGATTCTTTCATTTCTCCCATTCTTACTAAATAACGAGCCAGTGAATCTCCTTCTTCTTGCCATTGAATTTGCCAATCTAATTCATCATAACACTCATAATGATCTACTTTTCGAAGATCCCATTTAATTCCAGAGGCTCTTAACATAGGTCCAGAAAGGCCCCAATTTATAGCTTCCTTTTTATTGATAACACCTATCCCTTGTACTCGTTCCAAAAAAATTGGATTATTTGTTATAAGTTGTTCATATTCAGTAACTTTTGGTAAAAAATAATCACAAAAATCTAAACATTTATCTATCCATCCATAAGGTAAATCTACAGCTACTCCTCCAACACGAAAAAAATTATGCATCATTCGCATACCAGTAGCAGCTTCGAATAAATCATATATCATTTCTCTTTCTCTGAAAATGTAGAAAAAGGGTGTTTGTGCACCAATATCAGCCATAAAAGGACCAAGCCATAATAAATGAGATGCAATACGACTTAGCTCTAACATAATAATTCTTATATAACTTGCTCTTTTTGGCACTTGAATATTTGTTAATTTTTCCGGCGCATTCACTGTAATAGCTTCTGTAAACATTGTAGCTAAATAATCCCATCTTGTAACGTAAGGTAGATATTGGATTACTGTTCGGTTTTCGGCAATTTTTTCCATTCCTCTGTGCAAATAACCCAATACAGGTTCACAATCCAAAACATTTTCACCTTCTAAAGTAACAATAAGTCGTAAAACACCATGCATTGATGGATGATGAGGACCCATACTTACTATCATAGATTTTTTTTTCCCAGTAAGTATCATCATATTTTATTCTCCTTCCAATTATTTGGATTCCAAATTCGTAATAATTTTTTTACTTATACGGATAATCAAATTTTTTTTAATTTACGAATTTTTAACTGATTAGTTAAATTTTGATAACTTACTATATTTGTTTTCAATAAATAAATTAAAAGGCGTTTACGTCTTCCTAATATTTTCCACAGACCTCTTTGGGAAGAGTAGTCTTTACTATGTGTTTTAAAATGATATGTAAGTTTGACAACTCGATTAGTTAGATTAAATATTTGGGATTCAACCGATCCATCTTTTTTTTTTGAAATAGAAAATAAATGAATAAAATCATTTTTTTGCATAAAGTAATTCTCCTGACATAGATGAAAATTTTTAAACGTTTAAAATTCTATTTTCTTAGAAAATAATTTTATAAACTGTTAGATTGGGGGATATATCCGAAATCTTAACATAGAAAATCGACTTCCATTCATTGTACTAAACCAGAATCTGTTGATAGAAGCTAGATCTTCAAATCGATAACTAGACCAAATAAAACGTTTAATTATTTTATTTTTATTCATCCCAATTTTTGCATCTTGTACTTTCATTTTTATTGAACTATTTTTACATCTTTCTTTACTTAAAGATAAACAATTTAATATTCTGAATTCCCTACGGCGCTTTGGAAGTAGAATATCTTCTAAATTCAAATAATTAAATAAGGATAACTCTGAGTTTTTTTCATTATTTATAATTATTTCGTTCAAATCATACTTATTTATATTTGCTAAATTTCCTATTTTTCTTAATCGTTGTTTAAAACTCAATAATGTGCTTATCATTTTATATATTAAAATTTCATCATCCAATAACCGAGGTAAACGATGCTCTGAGTTAATTGTTAATCGATTTTGACTAGTATTTGTACGAAAAAGAAGATGGAAAAAATTCAAATCTTCTCGCATTTTTCCAGAAAGGGAAATCATAGTTTCTTGATTTTGCATAAAAGTCATAAGAGAAGCCATATTTCCCAATTTTCTAAATTTTTTTTCCGAATTGTTAGACTTCCATTTCCATTGACGAATAGATTGATTAAGCTCTTTTTCTCGAAGTAAATCCTTGTTCCGAAGTATTTCTGCATTTTCATTCTTTATAACAAAAGTATCTAAATTTAATATTTTTTTATATTGATATAAACTTTTTTGCCCTAAAAATTCTGGAACAAGCCATAATAAAAAATTATATTTAAAAAAAATTTCTTTTTGATTAAAATCTGAAAAATTATCTTTATTATAAATAAGACGAGATTTAGATATTTCTTCCATAATGCTATTATTATATATTAATTTCTTATTTAACCTTGATAACTTTTTTATTATTGAGTTTTTATTCAAATCAAAATAACTATAGGTTAAAAAATTATTTTTAAATAATTTATTGCGTTTCTTAATTTGTTCCAATGAAGAATTGGCAAAAAAAACAGAGAGTTTTTTATTTGGATCCCCTTCAGCGATACAACAGTATGGATTTTTTACTCTCTGCCAATATTTATTAACTTTAAAACGCCATTGTTGCGGTTTAATCCCGTACCAAATTTTGGGAGATAGATTATATCGATTAAAATCTTTTAACCATTCATTCCAATTTTTTTTTTGAAAATTTGATAATTCTCTATAACTTATTACCCCTTGTTCATACAAAAAAACTTTGAAAATTTTATTAATAGATGAATGAAATGTCCAAGATTTTGATAAACATTTTAAATAAGACTTATTACTTGTTTTTATCTTCCATATTCTTTTAAGTACATATGCTTGAGACATTAATATCATTATTTAATTAGGTTTGACTCAAAAATTTTTTGATATTTTATTATCAACAATTGAATAGTTATTTCGTATTTTAATGATTATTATTATCACTACGATTCTTTTTAGTTTTATTTCTACTAAACATATATCCAACTGATTTTTTTATAATCTTTATTTCGAAATAAAAATAAATTACCATTTTTCTTGTATTTATTTTAAAAAAAGAAAACCATTTTTTTATCAATTCAATATTTTTTCTACAAAATCTAATAATTATTTGTTTTATCTGAATCAGTTTATTCACCGTTTTTTTTTGTTTGTCCCCCCGGTAAAAGCGCGACTCTTTATCAAAATATATATTTTTTTTCGTAATTAAATCCTCTAAATTTTGTATATAAATAAATCGTTCTTCATATCGATATTTTTTCAGTATTTGCAACTCGAAATCTTCCTTTTTTCCTGTTACTAATTCACAAACTTTATTTTTATCTTTTTCTCCGTGAATTTCCTGATATTTTTGATTTGAAATCAAATGAGATAAATAAGTTTTTGAAGGATTCATTTGGGTCTTAATCCTTTTGTATGATTTTTTCCCGATTGGTTCAAATAAATTGAAAAAAATATTTTTTTTTATCTTTTCTAATTCTTTATTTATGGGTTTCAAAAACGAAGGTTGTTTTTTTATATTACCGAAAGGTAGATCGGTTAGAAAACCCCAAGCGGTTAAATAACAATAATGAAATCTTTGTTTTCTGACTAATTTCTCAGAATATTTTCGATTTATTCTTATATCTTTTTTTCGAGGTCCGAAATTATGCCAAGGTCTTAAACGAAAAGGATATATTATTTTTATTTGAAGACCATCTCGAAGCCACTGTTCTGGTAATTCTTTCTCCGAAACTTCAGTACCATCATAAGTACATCTTATATGAATTTCTTCATTCCATTCGGCCCAATCCTCGCTCCATTCTGGATTTTGGAATAATAAAAAACGACTAATATTTTTTAATATTATTAATACAGGAAGTCCTAAATATTTTCTGAAATGTGATTGTATTATTAATAACCAACTTCTTCCCCATTGAGCTAAGGGAAAATCCCATCTGTTCGCTATGGCAAGACGATCTGCTCTTGTTTTTTTTAAAAATGAATTTTTTCCAAAAAGATTTTGAAATGTTAGTTTTGACCCATAAATATTTGGTCTATTTGAAAAAGTTTGAATAAAAGCGGGTTTTTCATTCATTCTTAAAAAAAATGGAGAATTTATTTCAAGTTGAAACATTTTCCATATTAAAGTTTTGCGTCTTCGAGCACGCATTGAACCTTTAACTAATTTTCGACGAAAATCAGATTGTTGGGAAAAACGTCTTATAATTTTTCTTCTTTTATCTTTTCCTTTTATTAAATATCCTAGATTTTTTACCTTTCTCTGACGAATATCAGTAACTCCAATAGCTATCACATCAAATTTATCATTCTTTAGATCGGAAACCAATCGAGGTATTTCTTTATTCATTTCTCGAAATTGAAATTTATTTTCACTCTTTAATGTTTTCGTGAAAAAAGAATAAAGACTTTTCAATCGGGTAATATCACCAAAAAGTAAATTTTTCCAATAATTTTTAAGTGTATTCCATTCATCCATTTGTAAATAGTTGAAGTACAATATTTTTTGTCGAGGAGAAAGATTTAAGATCAATTCCCAATTAATATTTGATTTTCGATTCACTTTTTTACGAACATTCCCAAGTGATAAATTATTTTTCTCATTAAAATCTCTTGGGGTCTCCCCATCGAAAAAATGAATTTGTTTAAAATTATTTATTTTTTTTGATTTGTTAATAAGTAAACTTAAAGTACGACGAGCATCTCGAGTCAATGGTTCCCATGGTAATACGGAATTTTTATATTCTAATTCCTGCCATTGATTATAAATCCAATTTTTAAGTTTATTATTTCTCTCTCTAACTTGCTGTTTCTGTTTATTTTTCAATTTATCTGTCAAAAACCATGGTGATTTTGATATTATTATTGCTTCATGGTTTTGTTTTATCAGTAAAGGGTTATAAAATTTGGTAAATGTTTTTCCCTCTAAATTTGATAATTTTGTTTTTTTTTCTCTAATTTTTCCTAAAGTAAATCCACTTTCTAAAATTTCGACTTTATGTTTAAATTCATTATATATATATTCTTTTTTCTTCTTTTTTCTGCTAATCCATTGAATAAAAAAATCACTAGAACATAGTGATTTTTTAGAAGAATTAATATATTTTCCAAAATTTTTTTCAAAAATTGCTAAACTAGGCAAATATGTAAAAGATAATCTGGGTTTTCCATCACTTAAACATATATTGAAAAAATATTGAGACATTTTTCTTTTTATAGGACTTCGAGTACTAAATCTACTATTTGCTATATATCTAAATGGTCTTTTACATCGACGGTAATCGAAGAAAAGATTAGGCCATAATTTTTGTGAAAGTAACAAATCTTCTCGTTTTGTTGAGTTAAATTGTAATTTATCAATTATTTTTTTCGTAATAAAAGGAACTGGAGTTCGACTCAAATGTGGGAGGGATAAACTCAATATAATAATACTAAAAGTTCGATGAATTACGCGTTTTACTAAAAGATAGAGTATTGGTGAATCAGATTCTACACGAAATAGGAGTAATTTACCTAAAAAAATAAATAAATATTGACCATATAACCAACCTAAAATAGTACTTGTTAAAAATAATAAATTATCACTATAACGAAAGAGAAAAAGATTAAATAATCTTGCTAATACAGGATTTGGTAAAATAATAGGATTGAGTAATTGAAAAATAATACTATCAAAAAATAATTCAAAAATTCTAGTATCTTGAAGTGATGTTATCGATCTTAAGGATTGATAATTCAAAAGATCTTTTATTCTGTACCAATAGAAGAAAATATAGGGTAAAATTGATAAAGTTAATATATGAGGTTTTATTAATATAACGTAAAGAGGTGAATAATAAACGGATAGAAATATTATTAATTGTCCCGTTATTAAACCACTAACAGCTATTATACCACCAAGATTTCCTTCTAGTAGAAAAGCTCTTATACATATAAGTTGGGAAGGACCAATAGGTAATGTAGCAAGAAAACCATAATATAATCCAAATAAAATGAATCCACTCGAAAAGTTTATCCATGATGTAACCCATGTAATAGAAAAAAGTGAGGGAATGCTTGTTATCATAATAAAAAACTTTCCTCGATAGAATGGGATTAGAATAGAATAAAGTTCATATTTTTTTAGGAAGAGAGAGATTTATTAATTAGTCATAAAAATGAGCTAATTAATAAATCTTTCTTTTTTTATTTTTCTTCCCTAACCAAATTAGTCCAACCCAAATTTTCTAAATTATTGTTACGTCTTAAAGGACGTGTAACAAGTTCAAGAACATCTTTTGCATTTGTAAATCCATGAATTTGAGCAAAAGTGAATTCAACTGACCATTTTGTATTAATTCCTCTTGCTTCTAAAGGATTGGCGTGAGCCATTCCAGTTATAGCTAAATCTGGTTGTAATTCACGCATACGTTGTATTTGATTGTAATTATCGGGTTTTTCCACAATTCGAGGCATTGATGTAGACATTTTCTTACATGTAGTTTGGAGAAATGTTAATTCGGCAGCTTGGTATCTTTTATCCATATATGGAATACCAATTTCATAAACAATCATTCCACATCGAATGAGAAATCTCGCTAAAGATATTTCTAATAGATTATCTCCCATAAAGAAAACGGATTTACCACGAATTAAATTAAGATAATTTTCCAAACTTGCCCACACTTGTTGTTCTCTTTCCTCTAACCCCTTCGCTTCAATTTCGAAAATCGAACAAATTTCTTCGATCCAAGCGCGAGTTCCGTCAGGACCAATTGGAAAAGGCGCTCCAATTAACTTACATTTCCGACGTCGCATCAAAGTTGTTGCTGTTCGACTAAGAAATGGGTTTACACCACAAACATACACTCCATCCCCTAGCGCTGGGAGGTCCGTATATCTTTGAGCGGGTAACCAACCCGAGACATTTATAGATTGACGTTTTAATTCTAAACTAAGTTGAGAAGCTACTGTTGAAGGTAAAGAACCAAAAAGAACTAACGGTTTTTTTTTATCTAACTTCGTTATAGATTTTATTGTTTTTTCAGTCTCTTTAACAGGTAAAAAAGAAAACAATTCTTTTACGGATTTATCTTGTATTTTTTGTTTATTCTCAATCAAATTTCCTTGTTCCGGACAACGATGTGCCATAGCAGCTAATACAGTGTCTTCTCCTTGCGTAAATGCATAGTCTAATCCATTTGCCCTTGCTACTATGATTGGGATTTTTATCTCAGTTTCCAATTTAGGAGCCATACCTTCTAAATCCATTTTGATAATTTCTGTTGTACAGGTACCAATCCATATAATTACACTAGGATTTCTATCTTTTTTTATTTGAACACATAATCGTTTCAATTCCGCATAATCATTTAGCTGGGCTGAAATATCTCCTTCTTCTAATTCTGCCATAGCATAACGAGGTTCGGCAAAAATCATAACTCCAAGAGCATTTTGTAAAAAATAACCACATGTTTTTGTTCCTACCACTAAAAAAAAACTATCTTCAATTTTTTGATATAACCAAGCAACGCAACTGATAGGGCAAAAAGTGTGATAATTACCTGTTTCGCATTCAAAAGTGAGAGTTTCAGATATCTTAATCGACATATACAGATTTCCTCGACTGAATAAAAAGATTAATGAATATTAAATGAAAAAGAATTATTCATATTTTAAATTATTGTGAAATCAATTAGATTTATTTGAGTTTTTTTCTCGTTAACATTATTTACTGGATTTAAGTAGAAATCAGAAAGTAAACTAAATAATTCTCGATCCGGAATTTCTTCTGGTACAATTCCTTCTGGTTGAGATAAAACTTGGTCTGCAATATTCAAATAAAATTCACAAACATATTTAAGAGTAGATTGAGATTCAACCATCTCAAATAATGTTTTACCTTTAACTCTTGAAATTCGAATATCTTCAATTAAAGGTAATACTTCCAAAACAGGCATTGGACAAGCTTCTACATATTTATCGATAAGATCTCTTTTTGATGTTCGATTACCTACTAAACCAGCTAATCTAAGTGGATGTGTACGAGCTTTTTCTCTAACTGAAGCTGCAATTCGATTAGCTGCAAATAAAGCATCAAAACCATTGTCTGTGATAATAATGCAATAATCTGCATAATTTAATGGAGCAGCAAATCCTCCACACACTACGTCACCTAAAACATCGAATAAAATAATATCATATTCGTAAAAAGCATTTAATTCTTTCAATAATTTTACAGTTTCTCCAACTACATAACCTCCGCATCCGGCGCCAGCAGGCGGACCTCCAGCTTCTACACAATCAACTTCACCATAACCTTTATAAATAACATCTTCAGGCCAAACATCTTCATAATGATAATCTTTTGATTGTAAGGTATCTATTATAGTAGGAATTAAAAATCCCGTGAGAGTAAAAGTACTATCATGTTTAGGATCACACCCGATTTGGAGAACTTTTTTACCACGTCTGGCTAAAGCGATTGAAATATTACAACTAGTCGTAGATTTTCCTATTCCGCCTTTTCCATAAACTGCTATTTTCATATTTATTCTTTTTAGTTTCCTGTATGTTCTTGTCTTTTCTATATAGTTATATTATTTGAATAATATTTATTCATAATAACATATTTCAGGTTATTGTGAGCTAGATATTTTTCGATACTTAATAATAAGATAACATCTTTATCGGACGAAACCACCGAGCAGATCCAAAATAGTCTACTTAGTAAATCGGTTGCGGCATCGTGGAAATTGCTTTATTAATATCGGGGAGGAAAGTGGAGAAGATCATGGTGATCGTTGACCGCCTCCTCCCTTTGTCTCGTAGAAAATCTTCGGAGAGTTTCAGGTATTGCTATCGTTACTTCTTTTTCGTATAATTATAATAGAGGGTGACCCAAAAT